GAAATACAGAAACAAAAACAGCAATTGGAGCAGAAAATGCAATTGCATTATAAGGTCGCAATTGAACAGAACGAGCAAGTTCAAATTGACGTAACATGAAACCTATTAGACCAAAAGCACCGTGGAGAGCAACAAAAGTCCACAGACCGCCTAATTGACACCAGCGAGTAAAATCTCCTTGTGCTTCAGGACCCCATAGGAGCAACAAAGAATGTGCTAAACTATTTGCAGGAGTAGAAACCGCAGCCGTTAAGAAATTACAACCTTCCAAATAGGAACTAGCCAATCCATGGGTATACCATGAAGTTACAAAAGTTGTACCTGTGAACCAACCCCCTAAAGCGAAATAAGCACAAGGAAAGAGCAATAGGCCGGACCAACCTACAAAAACGAAACGGTCCCTCCGTAACCAATCATCCATAATATCAAATAAATCATTTTCTTCTTTGATAAATCTACCAAAGGCTATAGTCATAGTGATCCTCCTATTCAACTACTTCAACCATTTCCGAACACTTCATCTCATTTCCAGGGCATGTGGTAGTTCGATTATCTATGGACGATTCTTTGTTCAATGCCCTTTTCCAATGGGTTCGAAGATCAAAATTAGTTTATTCTTTTCTCTTTTCTATTTTTATATAGTATTTTTATATAGTAATAGTATAATAGATAATAAAGTAGACTAAATATAGACTAAATAATAAAGTAGACTAATCGAGTCGAACTCATAAACTAGGCCGGTTTGGTTTGCGGTCCAATAGAAAAGAAAAATAATATAACCATTAGAACTCTTAATTATCCACAGATTCCCGATTTTTTCCTGTCCTTAAATTGAATAATTGAATATTAAATAATGGTAGACTAGAAATGAAAACCCCTTATTCTCGATTCTCGCATTTATTCTCTATTCCATCGGATCGGTGTAACAACAAAACAATATCTGATTGAAAGATATTCAAAATCCATATTTGAAAGAGATTTTTCTTTTCTATGTAGCGGAAAGGAAAAGAATAGCAATTTAGTTCTATGGAGCATCCAGTAACAAGAATATGAAATCAAAAACAAATTTTTGACTTGTGTGGTCCAATGGTATAAGGAAATAAAAAAATTCACTTCTACAATTGAATCTATAGCGAATTTAAATATCAGAGTAGCTGATATAGTAATGATTCCACGGGTCAGGTCCACTTACTTTTTATTGATTTCCAATTTTAAGGTGGGTTTGATAGAAACAATGGCGAAGTGGGAATATTTTGGTTTGGCGATTCATAATAGGGGTTGATTTGGATATTTATGTCTCAGGACAAAAAAATGGAATAATGAGACATGAAGAGGATGACTATGTCATTACGGGGAAGACTCCTTCTAATCAGAACTCATTCTAATCATAATGGTGGTCGTTCTCTTTTTTTTAGAAAGATCAAAAAGATTTCTATTCCCCGCTTAAAAACGAAGACTCAGATTTGAGTTTAGTGGAAAAAGCCCTTTATCGGATTTGAACCGATGACTTACGCCTTACCATGGCATTACTCTACCACTGAGTTAAAAGGGCCTTTTTTTTTTCATTCATGAATTAGGCATCTTCATCTTCCATTATGAGCCATTATGAGTCTATTGCATATATATCATAATGCAACAATCAGTTTGATTTCTATAGGAAGTGGATCAGATTCCTATTTTAATAAAAAAGAAAAAAAATGCATTGAAGTGTTTCAAGGTCAACCCTACTTGCTTTGTTGACTTTTCCATCGGAAAAAGATTCACTTGACTTACTTGACTTATATACTATAATACTCTTAATACTATAATACTCTTACTATTTAAGACTCTTACTATTTAAGACTCTTTATATATTTCTAATATTTCTAATTTATAGACTAGAGACTCTTTCTAATTTATAGACTAGACTTTTTCTACTTTTACTAGTAGTAAAAGTAATACTACTTTATTTTTCTTTATTTTTAACTTGACTTAATTGAACTTCCTTTAAATTACTTCAATATGAATAGAATTTCCATTATTGAAACATTGAAAATTGAAATGGAAATTCATATTGAATTTGAATCTCTTTTTCTTGAATTGAATAGATTTTCATATTCATAATCATATTCATAATTCATATTCATTACATCTATAGTATAGACTTATATTATGTTCTATATCTAAATATAGATTTCTATATAGTTCTAAGATCAAATAGTTATGGGAGTATGGGATAGCTCATTCATGAACGAACCATAAAATCCAAATAATTCTATGGGATATGGGATCATAACATAAAAGTAGGAAAGACTCCCCGGATCTAGTCATACATTTGATTCTAATTAGATATATTGACAATTCCAAAAAACTACTCATACTATTGTCATAGTATGATGATTGTCATAGTATGATGACAGTCTGGGCGGGTATGCCCTCATCGTCTAGTGGTTCAGGACATCTCTCTTTCAAGGAGGCAACGGGGATTCGACTTCCCCTGGGGGTAGTGGACTACGAAAGGAAGTTGGTAATGAATTCTAAATAAACCTAGAATTCATTTTTCCTGGGTCGATGCCCGAGTGGTTAATGGGGACGGACTGTAAATTCGTTGGCGAGATGTCTACGCTGGTTCAAATCCAGCTCGGCCCAATAATTTGTCGCTCCATGAAGAAGATCTAAAAATTTTGTCCTCTAGAAACAGAAATCCCGGATCCATATAAACTAAAGAAAGAGAGTCCATTTTTTCTCATCGATTCTTTTTCTTTTCCTTTGCAATTATAGTAAATACAAGAAAATAACCATATATTCTAGATTACTAGTAATCTATGCCACTCTCACTCAAGTCCATATCTATGTGAATAAAATATTCCTATATAATTCGTGTTTCTGTTGCAACACGACAAATAAAATACTCTTCTGAAATCATAAGACTATGTATGCCATGCATATGGCTGGGATTGTAGTTCAATCGGTCAGAGCACCGCCCTGTCAAGGCGGAAGCTGCGGGTTCGAGCCCCGTCAGTCCCGATCCAATGAATTGATCAACTCATCTCTTCCCTTTTACGTAAAAGGGAAGACGGGGAACAAAATCTAATCTCTGGAGAGAATCTTTATTTCTTTTGTTTTCGTTTCGCATTTCTCATCAGACAAATATGTAAATTTGGAAAATCGTTACTTCTTACTAATTACTAGAGTAATACAGACTAATTACTAGAGTAATACAGACTCTATTTAGTATTTGAAGAGTGACCATACTCGTTTTATTTTCTTTTCAATTGTTATTTTCGTGATCAACGAAATGGGATAGAGTGCCCATATTTTTACCGAGAATGCAGACACAAATTGTTTTGTTTATTTTGTTTATAATAAACAAAATAAACAAAACAATGAACAATTATATTGACAGAGTACTTTTCGGGTTCAGATACACCTTCTTTATTCTTTAGTTCTGAACAAACTTTGTTTGTTTGTGCATCCACAATGACTAATTGGAAACAATCTATATATTCTCATCCAAATTGCATACTACATTTTTTATGTATGTGTTTTAGTTCCAATCCAAGAAGGAAAGAAAGGGGATACTAAGAAAATACCAACCAAGCAACGCCCTTTTGAAGGAATCTGTTGTAATATTCTCTTTTTGATACTTCATCTGTTCTCTTCTTTTTTCCATCTCATTTCTACTACTTTATTACTGTTTATTTTTTGTATTTGCATATTGTACGACCTAATAGAATATTGAATATATGATATCTCATAATTTTATGTATATCTTATAGATAAGTAAAGGAAGAAGGATTGGATAAGTGTATAAGAATAGGTGATATAAAAGGAAAAAAAAAAGTGGAAAAGAGAGAAAATGAAATGGGATTTCTGATCCAATAACAAGAAAGAATCCTATTTTTCTTTCAATCTATTGAATTTATATTGAGTATGGATAAAAGATCTTACTATGTTATACTATGTTAGAGTATTCAATTCGCGACGATAAATCGATTTGATATTGTTATTAAGAATTCATATCTTTGAATTAATAGGAGTCCACTTTATCATCTCTATGGGATTAGATCCCGAATTATTGTGAAAGAAGAAAACAAAGAGATTATGGAAGTCAATATTCTTGCGTTTATTGCTACTGCGCTGTTCATTTTAGTTCCTACTGCCTTTTTACTTATCATATACGTCAAAACAGTCAGCCAAAATGATTAATTTGAATGAAACTTGAATTATTCATTTTTCTCAATGATTGAATAAATGAAAGGGTTTTAAACTCTATTTAAGTTTGAAATGAAATGTGGAATCAGAAGTATCTGAGATAGTGTGGTAGAAAGAACTATATATAGCTCTTTCTACCACACTATACAATTGATTATTGTAGAATATTTCATATTTATTCATCTTCTTAGTACATAAAACAGAAAGTTGTATTGTATACAGAAAGAAGCTTTCTCTTATATAGATCAATTGACAATAGATATCTATATCTAAATAATAATATATATATTAGACGTATATCAAAATGAAATAGCCCTCAATTTTTAAATTTTTTCTCTACACCCATTTGTATGCATTTTGATCAATCCAAAAGAATTGCAAGCCCAACTCCTTGAATTCCTCATTTTTTATATCTCTTCTTATGTTTATTGATATGGATCCGGGGGTCCATCGAAAGAATTAATGTAGGAAGAATAGTACGGGCATATACTATATACCATATCATATATTAAAATTAAAGAATTAGAGAAATATAATAATATTAGAATTAGAAATATTAGATATTTTAGATATTTAAGTATTAGATATTAAAAATAATAAATAATAAGAAAAGAAAACTCTTTCTTTAATCTTTAATATTAATAGAGGATTTAATAGAAATCTAATACTAATAGAATAATAGAATATTACTAAGAATATAATACTACACTAATAATAGAATACTACTAATATATCTAAATATATCTAAGAAATAATATATAGATAAACTAAAGCAAGTCAAGTTTTTTTAAGCTTTCGCAAAACGATGACAATTGATAGAAGTAGATTTTTCAGTAAAGTATTATTCCTATTCCTAGCTCTAAAGCCCACTCCTTCCCCATACTACAAGTGAAAGAGAAAATGTAAACACTACCATTAAAGCAGCCCAAGCGAAACTTACTATATCCATGCGAATGATGCCCCCTATCCCTATCTCTATGAAATGAAGGAATTATTTCATTATTGATTCATAATCATAGTGGAATCAATGGTGCAGAGTCAAAACAGGATTCTTACTTACGGCTTTTTAGGAAACAATTTCATGAATCCACTCATAAAAAGTTCATAGATTTCTTATTCTATATAATTCTATTGAAATAGCAAAGAATTGAAAAAAAAAATAGAATAAGAAAAAATAAAAGATACAAATAAAAAGAAGAGCCACTCAACCATTCTGATTCAATTTCTGAACAGTACTCAGAACCTCTAGTGAGTCTGAATACAAAGTATCTTTAGTTCTTTGCCACAATTCTTAAATGAATTTACCATCAGCCTATCCAATCTAATTTCATCGCAAACAGAGTTACCTCAATATTAAGAAAAGTGTAAAATAATTAGGGAGTCTTTAGAGTCTTTTTTAGAATCTTTTATTAAACCTTAGTAGCCAAAAAGGAGTGTCTCTTAGGAACCTTTGGTTTGGATACCAAGATTTCCGACTTATTACTTTCATAGTTCTCCAGAATGAATTCTCGCTATTTCTTTTATTTGATTCAATTCAGAATAGCCCAAACCAATATTTCATAAGATTGGGTTGCTTCAGATTTATTGGTACTTTTTTGAGCCACATTCAGAACCCAGATTTTGAGAAAAAAGATGACAGTCTTTTATAGGACCTATGATTCTCAAAATCAAGTATCGACAGACCTAGCCCTTGCCTATGCTTTTGCGGGTCAAGAATTCGTCAAGTTCGATCAACAGGATTAAGAAATTCTAAGTATTTTTTTGTTGATCAGGCGACACCCAGATTCGAACCGGGGATAAAGGATTTGCAGTCCCCCGCCTTACCACTTGGCCATGCCGCCAAATTACATCCAAAACAGAGAAAGAAATGAAGAAAAATAAAGAAGAAATAAATTCTATAATTCTATTTCTATAATAAATTCTATGTAAAGTATATAAATTATATAAGATTCTATTCTAAATTCATTCTATTCTTAATTAGATTAAATTCTATAATCTATTAGAATCTAGAATATTAGATTAATATTAATGTTATAAATGTTATAGTTATAATAATATTATATATAAATAGAAGAATAAAATAAAATAGAAAATATATAAAATATATATAATATTATATAATATATATAAAGAATATATAAACTATTAAACTATATATTATATAAGAATATAAGATATAAGAATCTTCTTATACTTAGATATTCTTTAGATATTCTATTTTATTCTCTTTCTATTCCTCTCCTCATTTTGGTTTTGATTTGAATTTTTTACTTTCTTAATTTCTTTTATTTTTTGATCTTAAATCCCATTGTACTTATACTTTTCTAAAAAAAATTCCTCTTTTTTATTGGATCCGATTTATATTCTTTTCTTCGATTCATTTTATCTCAAAACACGCGTCGCTTAAAAACTTATCTTCTCTTTTCACTTTTCTATAGATCTATCGAATCTATAGAAAAGTGAAAAGATTCCCGGCCCGATCACAGACTGTAAAATGCAGGTCAATTTCAAATAAATTACTCTTTACTCCATTAACTAATTAACTATTTAATATTTAATTATTACTCTTTTATTCTTACTTACTTTTCTTACTTTGAATTAGCGAACAGCTCTTAATTTTGTATCTCCTTATCTTAATGGATGCAAAATCCAATTGATTTCCGACTAATTATTATCAATTACATGATCAATTCTAATTATCTAATTATAAGAAAATATATGTGTATATGTAAACCCCAGAAAAGTGTAAACTCTAGAACATAAATTGTTATACGTGGATACCAAGCCGGGTCTCTTTCTTATGCACATATCCCTATATAGGATCATCGTGCTTGAATATTTCATTGAATATGAATAGAAGATAGAGATTATGATAGAGTACGACCTAACCTAGGTTGTACCAAGTTCAATTCTTATAAAAGATGTGATATACGGATAGCTAGATAGCTATATCGTCATGTACTTCCTAAAGATTACTCCTATGACTATATATGTATGCAATTCCATTGTATTTTCTAAATTTTACTACCAGAAAAAGATTTGCGAATTCCTTTTTGAACATTCAATTGCGTGTGCTAAAAAAAAAGGGAAACTCTATGCTGTTCCTGATTCTTCTGTTTTTATCTCATTCATAGAGAGCAGATTAAATCCTAAACTCATTGATTTTTTTTTTGTACGCTGATCATAATATCATCATTAATATCATAATAAAAGAATTAGGTATTAAGTCTAAATTGGATCAATTTTTATATCCGATAAAAGACTCCATCAGCCTAAGTGACAGAATTTTTACCAGGAATGCTTTCTTAATTTCCATTTCTTTCTATTTGTACCTGTCTCAAGATCAAATTGGAACTTGCATCGAAAATACCCTTCATTTCTCTGTCTTGCTTTCGTTCATACGATATATATTGATGGGGTTGACTAAAATTTTATGTGATTCAGTAAACAGAATATCCATTCCCTCATTGCTAGATCAATAGGTAGGGTTCGATGAATAGTGAGCCAAAAGCCGATAATGGGATTTTTTCAATAAAGAGGAAACTTCAGATTAAGATGCTCCAGAATGGAAATGAGGGAATGTCCACAATACCTGGATTTAGTCAGATACAATTTGAGGGATTTTGTAGGTTCATTAATAAGGGCTTGACGGAAGAATTTCATAAGTTTCAAAAAATTGAAGATAGAGATCAAGAAATTGAATTTCAATTATTTGTGGAAACATATCAATTGGTAGAGCCCTTGATAACAGAAAGAGATGCTGTGTATGAATCACTCACATATTCTTCTGAATTATATGTACCCGCGGTCTTAATTTGGAAAACCGGTAGAAATATGCAAGAACAAACCGTTTTTATTGGAAACATCCCTATAATGAATTCTTTTGGAACCTCTATAGTAAATGGAATATACCGAATTGTGATCAACCAAATATTGCAAAGTCCCGGTATTTACTATCGTTCAGAATTGGAACATAACGGAGTTTCTGTCTATACCAGTACTATAATATCGGATTGGGGGGGAAGGTCGGAATTAGAAATTGATAGAAAAGCAAGGATATGGGCCCGTGTAAGTAGAAAACAAAAAATATCTATTCTAGTTCTATTATCAGCTATGGGTTCGAATATAAGAGAAATTTTAGATAATGTTTGTTACCCTGAGATTTTCTTGTCTTTCCCGAATGATAAAGAGAAAAAAAAGATTGGGTCAAAAGAAAATGCTATTTTGGAGTTTTATCAACAATTTGCCTGTGTAGGGGGGGATCCAGTATTTTCTGAGTCCTTATGCAAGGAATTACAAAAGAAATTTTTTCAACAAAGATGTGAGTTAGGAAAGATTGGTCGACAAAATCTAAACCGGAGACTTAATCTTGATATACCCCAAAACAATACATTTTTGTTACCACGAGATTTATTGGCTGCTGTGGATCATTTGATTGGAATGAAATTGGGAATGGGTACACTTGACGATATGAGTCACTTGAAAAATAAACGTATTCGTTCTGTAGCAGATCTATTACAGGATCAATTTGGATTAGCTCTTGTTCGTTTAGAAAATACGGTTAGAGGAACTATATGTGGAGCAATCAGGCATAAATTGATACCGACTCCTCAAAATTTGGTAACTTCAACTTCATTAACAACTACTTATGAATCGTTTTTTGGTCTACACCCTTTATCTCAAGTTTTGGATCAAACTAATCCGTTGACACAAATTGTTCATGGGCGAAAATGGAGTTATTTGGGTCCTGGAGGATTGACGGGGCGAACTGCTAGTTTTCGAATACGAGATATCCACCCGAGTCACTATGGACGTATTTGTCCAATTGACACGTCCGAAGGAATCAATGTTGGACTTATGGGATCATTAGCTATTCATGTGAAGGTTGGTTATTGGGGATCTATAGAGAGTCCTTTTTATGGATTATCTGAGAGATCAAAAGAGGCACAGATGGTTTATTTATCACCAAATAGAGATGAATATTATATGGTAGCAGCAGGAAATTCTTTGGCCTTGAATCGGGATATTCAAGAACAACAGGTTGTTCCAGCTCGATATCGTCAAGAATTCCTGACTATTGCATGGGAAGAGATTCATCTTAGAAGCATTTTTCCCTTCCAATATTTTTCTATTGGAGCTTCCCTCATTCCTTTTATTGAGCATAATGATGCGAATCGAGCTTTAATGAGTTCTAATATGCAGCGTCAAGCAGTTCCCCTTTCTCGGTCCGAGAAGTGCATTGTTGGAACTGGGTTGGAAGGACAAACGGCTCTAGATTCGGGGGTTTCAGTTATAGCCGAATGCAAGGGAAAAATCATTTATACTGATACTCAAAAGATCATTTTCTCAAGTAATGGGGATACTCTAAGCATTCCATTGGTTATGTATCAACGTTCCAACAAAAATACTTGTATGAATCAAAAAACTCAGGTTCAGCGGGGTAAATACATTAAAAAGGGACAAATCCTAGCGGGTGGTGCGGCTACAGCTGGTGGGGAACTCGCTTTAGGAAAAAATGTATTAGTAGCTTATATGCCATGGGAAGGTTACAATTTTGAAGACGCAGTACTAATTAGCGAACGTCTGGTTTATAAAGATATTTATACTTCTTTTCACATCCGGAAATATGAAATTCAGACTCATGTAACAAGCCAAGGTCCTGAAAGAATCACTAAGGAGATCCCGCATTTAGAGGCTCGTTTACTCCGAAATTTAGACAGAAATGGAATTGTGATGCTGGGATCTTGGATAGAAACAGGTGATATCTTAGTAGGTAAATTAACACCTCAGACAGCGAGCGAATCCTCATATGCCCCGGAGGATAGATTATTACGAGCTATACTTGGCATTCAGGTATCCACTTCAAAAGAAACTTCTCTAAGACTACCTATAGGGGGAAGGGGTCGAGTTATTGATGTGAGATGGATCCATAGAAGAGGGGTTTCCAATTCTAATCCAGAAAGGATTCGTGTATATATTTCACAGAAACGTGAAATCAAAGTAGGTGATAAAGTAGCTGGAAGGCATGGGAATAAGGGTATAATTTCTAAGATTTTGTCTAGACAAGATATGCCCTATTTGCAAGATGGAACGCCCGTTGATATGGTATTCAACCCATTAGGAGTCCCCTCACGAATGAATGTGGGACAGATATTTGAATGTTCACTCGGGTTAGCGGGGGATCTGCTAAAGAAACATTATAGAATAGGACCTTTTGATGAGAGATATGAGCAAGAGGCCTCAAGAAAACTAGTGTTTTCCGAATTATATGAAGCCAGTAAGAAAACAAAAAATCCATGGGTATTTGAACCCGAATATCCGGGAAAAAGCAGAATATTTGATGGAAGAACAGGAGATCTTTTTGAACAACCTGTTCTAATAGGAAAGTCCTATATCCTAAAATTAATCCATCAAGTTGATGATAAAATCCATGGACGTTCCAGTGGGCATTACGCACTTGTTACACAACAACCCCTTAGAGGGAGGGCCAAACAAGGGGGACAAAGAGTAGGGGAAATGGAAGTTTGGGCTCTAGAGGGATTTGGTGTTGCTCATATCTTACAAGAGATGCTTACTTACAAATCTGATCATATTAGAGCTCGTCAAGAAGTACTTGGTGCTATGATTATTGGGGCAACAGTACCTAACCCGGAGGGTGCTCCAGAATCTTTTCGATTGCTCGTTCGAGAACTACGATCTTTGTCCCTGGAACTGAATCATTTCCTTGTATCTGAAAAGAACTTCCAGATGGATAGGAAGGAAGCTTGATCTCAATGAATCAGAATTTCTATTCTATGATTGACCAGTATAAACATCAACAACTTCGAATTGGATCAGTTTCCCCTCAACAAATAAGGGCTTGGGCAAAAAAGATTCTACCCAATGGAGAGATAGTTGGAGAGGTGACAAAACCCTATACTTTTCATTATAAAACTAATAAACCGGAAAAAGATGGATTGTTTTGTGAAAGAATTTCTGGACCCATAAAAAGTGGGATTTGTGCTTGTGGAAATTACCGAGGAATTGGGACTGAAAAAGAAGACCCGAAATTTTGTGAAGAATGCGGGGTGGAATTTGTTGATTCTCGGATACGAAGGTACCAAATGGGATACATCAAACTGACATGTCCAGTGACTCATGTGTGGTATTTGAAACGTCTTCCTAGTTATATTGCGAATCTTTTAGATAAGCCCCTTAGGGAATTAGAGGGCCTAGTATATTGCGATGTGTGATTTGATCGAAATTTTAATTTGACAGATTTGAACTGAGAAACTGTCATCCCGTTTAATCTGATTGGGATGCCCCTGGCTCTGACATGTATCTTGGGAGGAGGAACATGAAGCTCAGAATTATGGGTACATTCAATATTTCAAAATGGAAGAAAAGGGGAATTGATCCATGGTCGATTTCGTAACAGATAATATAGGAATAGTTAGTTATACCTCGTGAAAAAAGACTTTTTGTGGAATTATACATTCCATTTCTTTGAAAAAGAAATTATGTTCAGGCAAGCGCAAGCGAATATGGTTACGGGAGCTTATCTATCGCATATATGCTTCAAGGGATAATAACCATCGAGGTGAGTAGAGACCTAAAAAAGATCCAATGGAAAAATACAATATATAGACAAAGAAATCCTTTAAGAGTCCAAAAATATTCCTTTCAGGGTATTCATAATTTGAGGGGAAGTAGACTACTCAAGAATTTCACATTTCCTTTTTTTCGTTTCTTTTTTCGTAAACATAAAAGAAAGTCTAAAAGGTTAGAGTGAAAATAAAAAATCAAATAAGATAAGAATGAGGCTGGTCCTTATTGGCAACTTGAGTAAAGAGTAGCTTTTTGTAGGGTTTTCTCGAACAAAGTTTAAAAAGAAGAAGAACCCATTTCTTTATTTGGTGTAACTACTTGAGCCGGATGAGAGGAAACCTTCACGTCCGATTGTGAGGGGGGGAATCCAATACTATAGGAACCTATCTCAATTTTTCTTTTGCTAGGTCCATAGCTAAAAAACCTACTTTTTTACGATTACGAGGTTCATTCGAATATGAAATCCAATCCTGGCAATACAGCATCCCACTCTTTTTTACTACTCAAGGTTTCGATACATTTCGAAACCGAGAAATCTCTACGGGGGCAGGTGCTATCAGAGAACAATTAGCCGATTCGGATTTGCGAATTATTACAGATAATTCTTTGGTAGAATGGAAGGAATTAGGAGATGAAGAGTCCGCAGGAAATGAATGGGAAGAGAAAAAAATTCGAAGAAGAAAGGATTTTTTGGTTAGGCGCATAGAATTAGCTAAACA